TGATTTGTAATCCAATACGCAAATCAATTGGTTCCGTCAGGTTAGCTATATGCTGTGTTGTGTCAACTATTTCCACGGAAGGTGGTGAGATGATATCTTGAGCGGTTACGTATCTAGGACCCCTGACGCAAATGGATGCGTCTCTAACTCCATACAGATTACTTCTCAATACAATTTCTTTCAAATTTATTAAAATTTCATGTACCGATTCCTCAATACCTACTATCGTAGAATATTCATGCGGCACCCTCTCAGATTTTGCACGTGTGATACATGTTCCTTCTATTTCTCCAAGTAGAGCCCTTCGCATGGCAATACCTATGGTATCGGCTTGACCTTTCATGAGCGGGGACAGAATGAAACGACCATAATAAAGACGCTTACTATCTACTCTTGATTCAACACATTTCCACTGTAGTGTTCGAGTGGATCCTGCTATTTCCTCTCGAACCATACTAAATATTATTATTTGATCAGATCATTGAATCATTTATTTCTCTTGCAATCCGTTTAATTCTTATTTTTACACGCGTCTTTTTTTAGGAGGTCGACATCCATTATGTGGCATAGGTGTTACATCACGTACGAAACTTAATAGTATACCACTTCTACGAATGGCCCGTAATGCTGCGTCTCTTCCGAGACCAGGACCCTTTATCATAACTTCTGCTCGTTGCATACCCTGATCAACTACAGTACGAATAGCATTTGAGGCGGCGGCTTGAGCAGCATAGGGTGTCTTTCTTCTTGTGCCTTTGAATCCAGAAGTACCGGCGGAGGCCCAAGAAACCACCCGACCTCGTACATCTGTAACAGTTACAATAGTATTGTTGAAACTCGCTTGAACATGAATAACCCCTTTTGGTATTCTACGTCCATTCTTACGTGAACCAATACGTCCATTCCTACGCGAACCAATTTTTGGTATAGGTTTTGCCATATTTTTTCATCTCATAAATATGAATCAGAAATATACAGAAAGATACGGAGATATCCATTTCATGTTAAAACAGATCCTTTATTTTTACATGGCCCTTCTTTGAGAAATTTTATAAAAGAAAGATTATCCTTGTCTCTGTTTATGTCTCGGATTGGAACAAATCACTATAATTCGTCCGCGCCTACGGATCAGTCGACATTTTTCACAAATTTTACGAACGGAAGCTCTTATTTTCATATTTCTCACTCCTTACCTTAATTTGAAATCTATTCCTTGGAAGAAAATAAGTCTCTTGTATTTTATTTTTTAGCTTCGAGTTGTATCTCTCACCAAAGGAATGTTTTCAAAAATCATCTAATCGCTTGAATCTTTGTTGCGGAGTCTATAAATTATACGTCCTCTAGTTGACATACCGACTTATTTCGATTTTGACTCTATCTCCCGGCAGTATCCGTATCAAACTGCGTCGGATCCTCCCTGAAATATAACCTAGAATTAGATCTTCATTATCTAAACGGACCCGGAACATACCGTTGGGAAGTGATTCAGTAATTAAACCTTCATGAATCAATTTTTGTTCTTTCATCCAGGTAACCCCTTGAAATATCATCAACTAATGGAGGAAGAGTTATATAACTCACTTTTCCTCTCTATTTCACAAATAGGAAGTTAGAGATCAAATTAGGATACCGGAGGAAGATCACCATATATAGCACAAAATTTCTCCTCCCATTTTTTCTAGTCTAGCTTCTCGATCTGTCATTATGCCTCGAGAAGTGGAAAGAATTACAATTCCCATTCCACCTAAAATCTTAGGAATTTTTTGATAGTTGGAATAGATTCGTAGACCAGGTCGACTGATACGTTTTAAAATAGTTCTATATATTCCTTTCCTAGTCCGTCTATGGCGCAAGGTTGAAACCAAGAAATCTTTGTTACTTTCCTGATGTTTCCGAACGTTTTCAATAAAACCTTCTCGTAGGAGTATTTTAACAATGTTTTCGGTGATATTAGTGGATGCTATTCGAACCGTTCCGTTTTTACTCATGTCAGCATTTCTTATAGAAGTTATTATATCAGCAATAGCGTCTCTGCCCATGACGAATTCTAATTATTGGTGCTTCTTAATTTTGATATAATCAACATGTTTTTTTATTTTGAATTATTCAATTTCAATTATTAATTATTAAAAGTATATGCGTGAAACACAATCTACTAATTTAATCCATTTCAGATATCCTACTATAACTATATCATAGTTTCATCTACTAGTATTTATAATACTTCAGGAGCTAATGAAACTATTTTAGTAAAATTCAACTGTCTCAATTCCCGAGCAATCGCGCCAAAAACTCGAGTTCCTTTTGGATTTCCTTCTTGATCAATGACAACCGCAGCATTGTCATCATATCGTATTATCATACCGTTGTCACGTTTGAGTTCTTTACATGTACGTACAATTACAGCTCGAATTACTTCTGATCTTTCTAGAGGCATATTGGGCACTGCTTCTTTGATTACAGCAACAATAACGTCACCAATATGAGCATATCGATGATTACCAGCTCCTATGATTCGAATACACATCAATTCTCGAGCTCCGCTGTTATCTGCTACATTCAAAAGGGTTTGAGGTTGAATCATATCATTTTTATTTGAATCTGTTATTTCAATGCAAAGAATGAGGAAAAAAAGAAATAGTGTTTGTCTAGAAATAAATAAACCCGCGGTTGTTTTTTCATCCTCAATACCCCTTTTGTTTATCTTTAGTTCTATATCCCTATCCTGAAATAATAAATTGAGTTCGTATAGGCATTTTGCACGCAGCTATCTCAATAGCTGCTCTGGCTACAGTTTCTGATACTCCACCCATTTCATAAAGTATTCGGCCTGGTTTAACAACGGATACCCAATATTCGGGAGATCCTTTCCCCGAACCCATACGTGTTTCCGTAGGTCTTATTGTAACAGGTTTGTCTGGAAATATACGTACCCATATTTTTCCACCACGACGCGCATATCGTGTCATTGCTCTTCGCCCTGCTTCTATTTGTCTAGCTGTGATCCAAGCGGGTTCAAGTGCCTGAAGAGCATATCTGCCGAAACTAATATGATTGCCCCGACAAGATATTCCCTTCATTCTTCCTCTATGGTGCTTACGAAATCTAGTTCTTTTAGGGTTATAGTTGATGGTTTTTTATTAATCCCACCTCTACTACAGAACCGGACATGAGAGTTTCCTCTCATCCAGCTCCTCGCGAATGAAAAGATTCGATACAGATACACATCTATTTAATAATTAGTACACTAAACTAAGTAATGGGATTTATTGATATTTCATTTATTACATAGGAAGCCCCATATATGGCTAGATGTGTATATTTATAGATAATGCTTATTTTTTATAACGAATCCCTATTTTTTTTTACTCTTATCGAGTCAAGACAATATTGTATTGTAATACAATAAATAAATAAGGGTTTCGCGGGCGGATATTGACTCTTTCCTGCTTCATTCGTAGGATCAATCCATGACCTCTCAGAGTAAATCAATTTGTTCTTGGTTCGTTCCGCCATCCCGCCCGATGAATCATTAGGATTCATTTTTCTTTTATATTTTATTTATATTTTTATAGTAGAATCTTATATAGTCACAGGTTTCGTCGTTCCTATAGCTTCTCCATTAATGGTTAGGCCTGAACTCTGCAACGGAGCTCCCAACAAAATTTGTTCCCGAGTCAATCTCCTCAGTTTCTATTAACCCAGGGCTCTTTATTATTTATATTATACTTTATTATTTGTATTATTATATATATTAATATATCAATATTAATGCTTTATCACACTGCCTTTTATGAGGTGATTCATAGACCATACATATTGGAATCATCTATCATTGATATTTTTGTTCTCTCTTTCTATCACCTTTCCATTTATCCGCATCCCTTTATTTTTTTCTTCAAAATCCATAATCAGATTTGTTTTTTATGAAAATTTCAGTTGTTACAACTATATGATTGATTCAGTCATTCAGTCATATAGTGACTGTTTCTTGGGATCTCGACAATACGAAGCAATAAGTTGGTTATTAGTTTTTCGTTTATTTTATTGTTTTATTTTATATAGTTATTAAGTTTATAGTGGGGGTCAGTCTTTTTTTTTTTGAAGCCCAGCTTTAAACTCTAAAGAAAAAACTAACGAGTCACACACTAAGCATAGCAATTATATCAAAAGTAAGATTAATCTATTTTTTATTCAACCTTATATAATTATAATTAGAATTGTTTATTTTTGTTTGATTTAACGGAAAAAGGAAAAAAAAAAGAAATAGTTTCTCATTTTTTGTTCTATCACTGGACGGAATGGCAAGATAAAAAAAGGGTCTATTATTCCTCGTTCACAAATATCCAAATTTTTAGGCCTAATACTCCATGGATAGTTCGAATTGTATAGGAACAATGATCAATTTTAGCACGAATTGTTTGTAGAGGAACCCTACCTTCCCTGATCCATTCGACACGTGCAATTTCTTTTCCGTCGATACGCCCTGCAATTTGTATTTGAATTCCCTTTGTATCTGTTTGTTCAGTTAATTCAATAGCTCTTTTCATTGCCTTTCGAAACGAAACTCTATTTCTTAATTGTGAAGCCATATATTCTGCAAGAATATTAGGGTGTCCATAAGGTTTTTCAATTCTTGTGATAGCAATATTGAGTCTTCGGTTCACAGAATGAAACTCTTTTTGTACATTCATCTGTAATTCTTCGATCCCTCGCGTTCGGCCCTCTATTAATAAATTGGGAAACCCAATATAGATTATGACCTGGATCAAATCGATTCTTTTTTGAATTTCTATTCGTGCAATTCCAATTCCTTCGAAACCTGGGGATATTCTCTTATTTTTTTGTACATAGTTCTTGATACAATTCCGTATTTTCTCATCTTCTTGTAGACCTACAGAAAAATTTTTTGGTTGTGCGAACCAAAAGGAATGATGATTTTGGGTTGTACCAAGTCTGAAACCAAGTGGATTTATTTTTTGTCCCATATTTTTTTATTA